TTAAAAATAAGCTAAATTAAGCTTTTGGGTTCATACCCCAACTATAAAGAATATAACCTTTTTTTTAAAAATAAAGTGCCTGATAAAAGGATTATTCTGATAGAATAAATAATGTAATTTTTATTACCTTTATTATATTTTATAGAATTAAACTATATCTAATAATTTCAAAAATTATTGTGCATTTTACACTAAAATATAAATATTATATACTATTATTAAATTTACCCCCAAATATGATATTTATAAACATTATTTTTAATTTATTTTAATATTAATTCAAATAAAATATTTTTTTTTTTTATTTTAATCTTTAGCACACTAATTTCTATTTCCGCCAATTCATGAATAGGATGTTGAATTGGATTAGAAATTAATTTATTAAGATTTATTCCATTAATTATTAATTCTAATAATATAATATCCTCTGAAGCTTCTTTAAAATATTTTCTTACTCAAACTATCGCTTCAATTAATTTTTTATTTTCAATTTTAATAAAATTAATTTTAGTAAAAAATTTTGAAATAAATTTTTTTCTTTCCATATTAATTAATTCTTCAATATTAATAAAAATAGGATCTGCTCCCTTTCATTTTTGATTTCCAAATATTATTGAAGGTATATCTTGATTAAATTGTTTTATTTTAATAACATGACAAAAAATTACCCCCATAATTTTATTATCATATTATATAAATAAAAATTTTTTAATATTAATTATAATAATTAATACTATTATTGGAGCTATTGGTGGAATTAATCAAATTTCTCTACGAAAATTAATAGCTTTTTCATCAATCAATAATTTAGGTTGAATATTATCTTCAATTATAATTAGAGAAACATTATGAATTTTATATTTTTCAATATATTCATTTTTCATTAGAATCATATGTTTTTTTTTTTTTATAGTAAATATTTATTTTATTAATCAATTATTTATTTTTAATTTAAATTTTTTACTAAAATTTTTAATTTTAATTAATTTTCTTTCTTTAGGAGGTTTACCTCCTTTTTTAGGATTTTTCCCTAAATGAATTATTATTAATTTTATATTAAATAAAAAATTTTATATAATTTCTTTTATTTTTATAATAATAAGATTAATTACTTTATTTTTTTATATTCGAATTATTTATTCTTGTATTTTATTTAACTATTTAAAATTAAAATGATTAAATATTTATATTAAAAATAAATATTTATTTATTATTATTATAAAAACTCTAATTTCTATTTTAGGAATAATTTTTAGAACTTTTTATTTTATTTAAGGTTTTAAGTTAAATTAAACTAATAATCTTCAAAATTATAAATAAAGAAATTTCTTTAAGCCTTAGTAAATTTCTTTACTCCTTAAAATTTGCAATTTTAAATCATTATTGAATATAAAACTTAAATAATAAAAGAGATTTATTCTCGTTAATAAATTTACAATTTATCGCTTAAACTCAGCCATTTTATTTTTAGCGAAAATGACTTTACTCAACAAATCATAAAGATATTGGAACTTTATATTTTATTTTTGGTGTATGAGCAGGAATAGTTGGAACATCTTTAAGTTTACTTATTCGTACTGAATTAGGTAACCCAGGATCATTAATTGGAGATGATCAAATCTATAATACAATTGTTACAGCTCATGCTTTTATCATAATTTTTTTTATAGTTATACCTATTATAATTGGAGGATTTGGAAATTGATTAGTTCCATTAATACTAGGAGCCCCCGATATAGCTTTTCCACGAATAAATAATATAAGATTTTGAATGCTACCTCCTTCTTTAACATTACTAATTTCAAGAAATATTGTTGAAAATGGTGCAGGAACTGGTTGAACAGTTTATCCCCCCTTATCTTCTAATATTGCCCATCAAGGATCTTCAGTTGATTTAGCTATCTTTTCCCTACACTTAGCAGGAATTTCATCAATTTTAGGAGCAATTAATTTTATTACTACAATTATTAATATACGAATTAATAATTTAAATTTTGATCAAATACCCTTATTTATTTGAGCTGTAGGAATTACAGCCTTACTTTTATTATTATCATTACCTGTTTTAGCAGGAGCTATTACTATACTTCTTACTGATCGTAATCTTAATACATCTTTTTTTGACCCTGCTGGAGGGGGGGATCCTATCCTTTATCAACATTTATTTTGATTTTTTGGACATCCTGAAGTATATATTTTAATTTTACCGGGATTTGGTATAATCTCACATATCATTTCCCAAGAAAGAGGAAAAAAAGAAACTTTTGGTTGTTTAGGAATAATTTATGCCATATTAGCTATTGGTTTACTAGGATTTATTGTATGAGCTCATCATATATTTACTGTAGGTATAGATATTGATACTCGAGCATATTTTACTTCAGCTACAATAATTATTGCTGTTCCTACAGGAATTAAAATTTTTAGCTGATTAGCTACTCTTCATGGAACACAAATTAATTATAGACCTTCTATACTTTGAAGATTAGGATTTGTATTTTTATTCACTGTGGGGGGATTAACAGGAGTAATTTTAGCTAATTCTTCAATTGATATTACTTTACATGATACTTATTATGTTGTAGCTCATTTTCATTATGTATTATCTATAGGAGCTGTATTTGCTATTTTTGGAGGATTTATTCATTGATACCCTCTTTTCACAGGATTAATTCTCAATCCATATTTATTAAAAATTCAATTTATTTCTATATTCCTAGGAGTTAATTTAACTTTTTTTCCCCAACATTTTTTAGGATTAGCAGGAATACCTCGACGCTACTCCGATTATCCTGACATATTCATTTCATGAAATATTATTTCATCTTTTGGTTCATATATTTCATTATTATCTATAATAATAATAATAATAATTATTTGAGATTCAATGATTAATCAACGAATAATTTTATTCTCATTAAATATATCCTCCTCAATTGAATGATTCCAAAACTTACCCCCTTCTGAACACTCATATAATGAATTACCTATTTTAAGTAATTTCTAATATGACAGATTATATGTAATGGATTTAAACCCCATTTATAAAGGTTTATCCTTTTTTTAGAAATGGCAACATGATCAAATTTTAATTTTCAAAATAGAGCTTCACCTTTAATAGAACAAATTATTTTTTTCCACGATCACACTTTAATTATTCTAATAATAATTACTATATTAGTTAGATATATAATAATAAGATTATTTTTTAATAAATATATTAATCGAATATTAATAGAACAACAAATAATCGAAATAATTTGAACTATCTTACCTGCAATTACATTAATTTTCATTGCTCTCCCCTCTCTTCGTTTATTATACCTCTTAGATGAATTAAACAATCCTTTAATTACTTTAAAATCTATTGGACATCAATGATATTGAAGTTATGAATATTCAGATTTTTATAATATTGAATTTGACTCTTATATAATTCAAAATTATGAAAATATTAATAATTTTCGTTTATTAGATGTTGATAACCGAATTGTCCTCCCTATAAATAACCAAATTCGTATTTTAGTTACTGCAACAGATGTTATTCACTCTTGAACAATCCCTTCCTTAGGAGTAAAAATTGATGCTAATCCTGGACGATTAAACCAAACTAATTTTTTTATTAATCGTCCAGGAATTTTTTATGGTCAATGCTCTGAAATTTGTGGAGCAAATCATAGTTTTATACCTATTGTAATTGAAAGAATTATAATAAAAAATTTTATTAACTGAATTAATAATTATTCTTCATTAGATGACTGAAAGTAAGTATTGGTCTCTTAAACCATTTAATAGTAAAATAACATTTACTTCTAATGATTAATTAACTTACTTATTTAAAAGAATTAGTTAAAATATATAACATAAATATGTCAAATTTAAATTAATATAAATATAAGTATTATTCTTTTCATTCCACAAATAATACCAATTAACTGAATTATTTCATTATTTTTTTTTATTGTAATTTTTATTATTTTTAATATAATAAATTATTATATTTTTATTATTAAATCTAATAAAACAAATAGAAAAATTTTTAATAATTTAAAATACAAACTAACTTGAAAATGATAACTAACTTATTTTCAATTTTTGATCCTACAACTAACTTATTTCTTTTACCTTTTAATTGATTAAGAACTTTAATTGGATTAATTTTCATCCCTTATTCATTTTGATTAATCCCTAATCGTCATTTTATTATTTGAAATATTATTATTAATAAATTACATTTAGAATTTAAAAACTTATTAGGTCCTAATAATTTAAATGGATCAACATTTATTTTTATCTCCTTATTTTCTTTTGTATTATTCAATAATTTTTTAGGATTATTTCCCTATATCTTTACAAGTACTAGACATCTAACAATTTCAATATCTATTACATTATCCTTATGATTAAGATTCATATTATATGGATGAATTAACAATTCACAACATATATTTATTCATATAATCCCTCAAGGAACACCTAATATTCTTATGCCATTTATAGTTATCATTGAAACAATTAGTAATATTATTCGACCAGGAACATTAGCAGTTCGTTTAACTGCTAATATAATTGCAGGACATTTACTTTTAACTCTCCTAAGAAATACTGGCATTTCTATATCAAATTACTTTATTATTTTCTTAATTTTAATTCAAATTCTTCTTTTAACCTTAGAATCTGCAGTAGCTATTATTCAATCTTATGTTATTGCTATCTTAAGAACTCTTTATTCTAGTGAAGTAAATTAATGTCAAACCATAATCACCCCTTTCACCTAGTAGATTATAGCCCTTGACCTATTACAGGAGCTATTGGTACAATAACCTTAGTTGTAGGAATAATTAAATGATTCCACAATTTTAATTTTAATTTATTAATATTAGGATATTTAATTATTATTTTAACTATATATCAATGATGACGAGATATTTGTCGAGAAAGTACATTTCAAGGTATACATACAACATATGTTTTAAAAGGTTTACGTTGAGGTATAATTTTATTTATTGTATCTGAAATTTTTTTTTTTATTTCATTTTTTTGAGCATTTTTCCATAGAAGTTTAACCCCTAATATCGAAATTGGAAATTCATGACCTCCTTATAATATTATTCCATTTAACCCCTTTCAAATTCCTCTCTTAAATACTATTATCCTAATTACTTCAGGAATTACAATTACTTGAGCTCATCATACATTAATTGAAAACAATTTCTCACAAACTAAACAAAGCCTATTATTAACTATTTTATTAGGAATTTATTTTACAATTTTACAAGCATATGAATATTATGAAGCTCCATTTACTATTGCAGATAGAATTTATGGATCAACATTTTTTATAGCTACAGGATTCCATGGCCTTCATGTCATTATTGGAACTATCTTTTTAATTACTTGTTTTTTTCGCCATAATACAAACCATTTCTCAAATAAACATCATTTTGGATTTGAAGCTGCAGCATGATATTGACACTTTGTAGATGTTGTATGATTATTTTTATTTATTACTATTTACTGATGAGGTAATTAATTATTTATATAATATATATTTAGTATATTTGACTTCCAATCAAAAAGTTTAAAAATTTTAATATAAATAATTATATTATTAATTATTATCTTATTTATTACAATTATTATTTCAAATACTCTTATATTATTATCTTTAATTATAGCTAAAAAATCTCTCAAAGATCGAGAAAAATGCTCACCTTTTGAATGTGGATTTGACCCAAAATCTTCAGCCCGAATTCCTTTTTCCCTACATTTTTTTTTAATTACTGTAATTTTTTTAATCTTTGATGTAGAAATTGCTTTAATTTTTCCTATAATTACTACATTTAAAATAACTAATTTAATTATTTGATCTAAAACTAGATTTTTCTTTATTATTATACTTTTAATTGGACTATACCATGAATGAAATCAAAATATATTAAATTGAACTAATTAATTAATTATTATTAGGATTATAGTTTATTTAAAACATTTGATTTGCATTCAAAAAATATTAATAATTAATTTATCTTAAATAAGAAGCAAATAATGCATTTAATTTCGACTTAAAAAAAGAGTTTAATTTACTCCTTATTTAATTTAATTGAAACCAAATCAGAGGTATATCACTGTTAATGATATTATTGAATTTTAATTCCAATTAAATTTATAATGAAATATTTTACAATTAAGCTGCTAACTTAATTTTTAGTGATTAAAATCATTAATATTTCTATTTTTTATATAGTTTAAACAAAACATTACATTTTCATTGTAAAAATAAAAATAATCTTTTTTTATAAATATTTAAAGATTTATATAATCACCTTAATATCTTCAATATTACACTCTTATAAATTTAAGCTATTTAAACAAATTAAAACAAATATAAATAAAATAAATATCATTCATAAAATAAATCTAAATAAATAAATTTTTAAATTATTTAATTGAATATAAAAACTAAAAATTGAATAATTTTTAATAATTTTAAATATCCCCTGTCCTCTATAAAATTCTCCTCAACCCATATCAATATTCTTAACTATATTTTGACCTATATATAAAAAATAATAATTTAATCCATAAGTCGATAAATTAGGTATAAACCACATTAAACATAAAAATAAACTTAAATCATAAATAAAAAAAAACTTATTAATAGAATTAAAATCTATATTTCTAATTAAATAACCTATTAAAACTCCTAAAAAACTCACATAAAAAACTATTAACTTTAAATTAATAGGTAAATAAATTATATAAGGATAAGAAAATATAATTCATCTTAATAAACCTCCCACTATAACTCTTATAAATAATAATATAAATATTCTTTTTAATATAATATAATCTTCATCATATAAATTATAAATACTTATTAAATTATAATCATTAATTATTAAATATATTAATAAACGAATACTATAAAATATTGTTAAACCTGTAGAAAAATAATATAAATAAAAAATAAATATATTTAAATTTCTTATCATAACTATTTCTAAAATTAAATCTTTAGAATAAAATCCAGCTAAATATGGAATTCCACATAAAGCTATATTAGAAATATTTAAACATAAAGAAGTAAAAGGAATATAAATTCTCAATCCACCTATAAAACGAATATCCTGATTATCATTTATTATATGAATAATTACACCAGCACATATAAACAATAAAGCTTTAAATATAGCATGAGTTAATAAATGAAAAAAAACCAAATCAAAAAATCCTATTCTTAAAATTCTTATTATTAAACCTAATTGTCTTAAAGTTGATAAAGCAATAATTTTTTTTAAATCAAATTCATAATTAGCACAAATACCAGCTATTATCATAGTCAATCCAGAAAATACTAATAATAATTTTAAAAAAAAAGTATTTAATAATAAATTATTAAATCGAATTAATAAATATACCCCTGCCGTTACTAAAGTAGATGAATGAACTAAAGCAGAAACAGGAGTAGGAGCAGCTATAGCTGCAGGTAATCAAGATCTAAAAGGAATTTGAGCTCTTTTAGTTATAGAAGCAATAATTAATATATTACCAACTATTAATATTCTATAATCATTATTCATAAAAATTAAATAATAAATATAATTTCATCTACCATAATTTAATATTCAAGAAATTACTATTAAAATAAAAACATCCCCAATTCGATTTGATAAAGCTGTTAATATACCAGCATTATATGACTTAAAATTTTGGTAATAAATAACCAAACAATAAGATACTAAACCTAACCCATCTCAACCTAATAAAATTCTAATAATATTAGGACTAATAATTAATAAAATCATAGAAATAATAAATAATAAAACTAAAATAACAAACCGATTTAAATTTAATTCAGAAGATATATATCTTTCTCTATAATAAATTACAGAAGAAGAAATAAAAGAAACAAATATTATAAATATTAAAGACATTCAATCTAATAAAATTGATAAAACAATATTTGTTGAATTTAAAGAAATTAACTCCCACTCCATAAAAATTACTATATTTTTTATAATAAAATAAATTATTATAAAAAAATTAATTAATCTAAAAAAAAACAAAAAAAAAAATCTAATAAAACAAATAGAAAAATTTTTAATAATTTAAAATGAGATTATCATATTTTTGACTCCACAAATCAATATTTTATATATATATATATATTAAAATCAAATTATAAAATAATCAATTTTTAAAATTAAGATATTTAAAGGTAATCAATGTAATATTAATAATAAAAATTCTCGTCTTAATCCTATATAAAATCTATATAATCTAATATTAAATTTTCCATGTTGAGTATATGAATACAAGTATAAGCTATACCCAGCTCTTAAAAAAGTTAAAAATATTAATATTACTATTGTATAATAAGATCACCCAATTATTCTATTAATCAAACTAATTTCCCCAATCAAATTTATAGAGGGGGGGGCAGCTATAGAAGAAGATAATAATAAAAATCACCATAATCTTATTGAAGGTATAAAGTTTATTATTCCTTTATTTATAATTAATCTTCGTCTTTGTAAACGCTCATAATTAATATTTGCTAAGCAAAATAAACCAGAAGAACATAACCCATGACCAATTATTAAAACATATGATCCTATATAACCTCAATAATTTATTGTTATAATCCCCCCAATAACTATCCCTATATGAGCAACAGAAGAATAAGCAATTAAAGATTTCATATCAATTTGACATAAGCATTTTAATCTAATTAATAAACCTCCCACTAATCTAATAATTAACCATAAAAAATTTAATTTTAGAGATATTTTTTGCATAAAAATTAATACACGTAAAAGACCATATCCCCCTAATTTAAGTATTACTCCTGCTAAAATTATAGATCCTGAAACAGGAGCTTCAACATGAGCTTTAGGTAATCATAAATGAGTAAAATATATTGGTATTTTAACTAAAAATGCTATAACTATGGAAAAATATAAAATATAAAAATCTAAACTAAAAAACTTAAAAAAATATATTATTATACAATTAAACTCATTAAAAATAAAAAAAATTCCTAATAATATAGGTAATGATACAAATAAAGTATAAAATAATAAATATACTCCAGCCTGAATACGCTCAGGTTGATAACCTCATCCAATAATTAATATTAAAGTAGGGATTAAACTTCTCTCAAAAAATATGTAAAATAAAAATAAATTTAAAGTAGAAAAAGTTAAATATAATATAATTATTAAAAAAATAATATTAAATATAAAAAAATTTATATAAAAATTATATTTATATAATTTTTCTCTTGCTATTATTATTAAAGAACAAATTCAAATTCTTAATGTAATTAACCCAAAAGAAATAATATCACACCCAAATATATAACTTAAATTACAAAAATTTATAATATCAACTATTATATTAATAAAAATAAATATTAATATAAATATTAATATTTGAACCAATCAAAATATATTTTTTTTAAAACATAAAGGAATTAATATAAATAAAAAAAAAAAAATTTTTAACATTACAATAAACTAAAACTTTGAAAATAATCATTACCATGAGTACGAATTATAGATACTAAAATAGAAATTCCTAGAGCCCCCTCACAAACAGAAAATACTAAAAATACTATTAATATATATATATCAAATTCAACATATCTTAAATACATTATTATCATCACAAAAATAATTAAAACAATAAATTCCAATCTTAATAATATAACTAATAAATGTTTATGATTTAAAATAAAAATTATATTACCAATTACAAATATAAATAAAATTATTATTATTATTAAATTTATCATTAGTTTAGTTTTTATAGTTTAAATAAAACATTGGTCTTGTAAATCAAAATTAAATATATTATTTTAAAAACTTCAAAGAAAAAGAATTTCTTTATCAATAATCTCCAAAATTATTATTTTTTTTAAACTATTCTTTGATATTAAATTATTTTTATCTTTAAATATAATTTTTATTTCTTTTATTATAATCTTTTTAAAACATCCTATTTCTATAGGATTTATAATTTTAATTCAAACAATATTAATTTGCTTATTATCAGGAATAATTATTCATACTTATTGATTTTCTTATATCTTATTTTTAACTTTTTTAAGAGGTTTATTAGTTTTATTTATTTATGTTTCCAGAATTGCTTCTAATGAATTATTCAATGTTTCTTCAAAATTTAAAAAATATTTAATTATTATTATTATTATTTTTTATATATTAAGATTTATTTTATATAATATAAAAAAAAATAATTTTTATAATATATTTATTAATAGTGAAATTAATAATTTTTTTAATTATTTTTTATTTTTTAATAATGAATATAATATTAACCTAACAAAATTATATAATAAACATAATTATTTTTTAATACTTTTATTAATTATTTATTTATTTATCACCTTAGTAGCAATTGTAAAAATTACAAATATTTTTTATGGACCTTTACGATCTTTCAACTAATGATAAATAAATTTAAACCTTTACGAAAAAATCATCCTATTATTAAAATCATTAATAATTCATTAATTGATCTCCCATCCCCCTCAAATATTTCTAATTGATGAAATTTTGGCTCTCTTTTAGGTTTATGTTTAATTATTCAAATTTTAACAGGATTATTTTTAACTATATATTATTGTGCCAATATCGAATTAGCATTTAATAGAGTAAATTATATCTGTCGTAATGTAAATTATGGATGACTTATTCGAACATTACATGCAAATGGAGCCTCATTTTTTTTTATTTGTATTTATTTCCATATTGGTCGAGGAATTTACTATGAATCTTTTAATTTTAAATATACATGAATAGTAGGTGTAATTATTTTATTTATTTTAATAGCTACTGCTTTTATAGGTTATGTTTTACCTTGAGGCCAAATATCTTTTTGAGGAGCTACCGTAATTACTAATTTATTATCAGCTATTCCCTATTTAGGAACTATAATAGTTCAATGAATTTGAGGAGGTTTTGCAGTTGATAATGCTACTCTTACTCGTTTTTATTCATTTCATTTTATATTTCCTTTTATTATATTAACACTAACTATAATTCACTTATTATTTTTACATCAAACTGGGTCAAATAACCCCCTAGGTACAAATAGAAACCTAGATAAAATCCCCTTTCATCCATTTTTTACTTTTAAAGATTTAATTGGAATTATTATCATATTATTTATTTTAATAATATTAACTTTAACAAATCCCTATTTACTTGGAGATCCTGATAATTTCATTCCTGCTAATCCCTTAGTTACCCCCGCCCATATCCAACCTGAATGATATTTTTTATTTGCTTATGCAATTTTACGTTCAATTCCTAATAAATTAGGAGGAGTAATTGCATTAATATTATCTATTTTAATTTTATTAATTTTACCTTTTACTTTTAACAAAAAAATTCAAAGAATTAATTATTATCCTATCAATCAAGTAATTTTTTGATTAATAGTAACCACAGTAATCTTATTAACTTGAATCGGAGCTCGACCTGTAGAAAATCCCTATATTATTACTGGTCAAATTTTATCAATTGTATATTTTTTGTATTTTATTATTAATCCATTAATTAACAAATTTTGAGATAAATTAATTTTTAATAATTTTTAAAAAAAAAATAATTAATGAGCTTGTAAAAGCATTTGTTTTGAAAAAATAATTAATGAGCTTGTAAAAGCATTTGTTTTGAAAACTTAAGAAAGAATTTAATTCTATTAATTTATACTAAAAATATATCAATTAAATTAAAAAAATTTTTAGACCAATAAATAATAATAAAAAATTTAATGAAATAGGCAAATAAATTTTTCAAGATAAATATATTAATTTATCATAACGATACCGAGGTAAAGTCCCCCGTACTCAAATAAAAACAAAAGAAATAAAAATTAATTTTAAATAAAATATTAAACTTAAACTATAACCCCCTAAATAAATTAAACTAAATATTAAACTTATAAATAAAATTCTCGCATACTCAGATATAAAAATTAATGCAAAACCTCCTCTTCTATATTCAACATTAAATCCTGAAACTAACTCTCTCTCACCTTCAGCAAAATCAAAAGGTGTTCGATTAGTTTCAGCTAAACTTGAAGATATTCAACATAATCTTAAAGGAAATATCATAAAAATAAATCAAATTAAAGATTGATAATAACTTAATTTAATTAAATTAAAATCTATAATTAAAATAATACAAGATAATAAAATTAATCTTAAACTTACTTCATAAGAAATAGTTTGTGCTACAGAACGTAAACCTCCTAAAAGTGAATATTTTGAATTTGAAGATCATCCTGCAATTATAACTGTATAAACTCCTAAACTAGTACAACATAAAAAAAACAAAATACCTAAATTAAAACTAATTAAATTAAAATAATAAGGAATCAATACTCAAATTATTAAAGATAAAATAAATCTTATAATAGGAGAAAAATAATATATAATATAATTTGAATAATATATGTAAGTTTGTTCTTTAGTGAATAACTTAATAGCATCACAAAATGGCTGTAATAAACCTATAAATCCTATCTTATTAGGCCCCTTTCGAATTTGAATATAACCTAAAACTTTCCGTTCAAATAAAGTTAAAAAAGCAACACCAATTAAAACTCCAATAATTAAAATTAAAATTCCAACTAATAAATTTAAATAATCAACTATCACTATAATTACTACATATATAATTAATTATATATTTATGACTTCTAAAATCATTACATTTTTTCTGTCAAAATAGTTAATATATATATATATATATATCATAATTATTTTTAATAAAATTCTTTTATTTTAAAATTATTTTAATTATTTGATCCTTTCGTACTAAAATAATTTATTTTATTTAAAGATAGAAACCAACCTGGCTTACACCGGTTTGAACTCAGATCATGTAAGATTTTAATGATCGAACAGATCAAAAATTTTAAACTTCTACATTTAAATTTTATCTTAATCCAACATCGAGGTCGCAAACTTTTTTTTTTATAAGAACTAAAAAAAAAAATTACGCTGTTATCCCTAAGGTAATTTTTTCTTGTAATCATAAATTTATGGATCAATTAATCATTAATTAATGTTTTTATGTAAAAAAAGTTTATCTAATTTTTTTATCACCCCAACAAAATATTCAAAATAATTTTTTTTTAATTTAACAAAAAAAAAATATAATTAAATTAATTATAAAACTCTATAGGGTCTTCTCGTCTTTTAAATAAATTTTAGCTTTTTTACTAAAAAATTAAGTTCTAATTATAAAAAAAAGACAGTCTATATTTCATCAAATCTTTCATACAAGTCTCCAATTAAAAGACTAATGATTATGCTACCTTTGTACAGTCAATTTACTGCAGCCCTTTAAATTAATCAGTGGGCAGATTTGACTTTAAATTATTCTCAAAAAGACATGTTTTTGTTAAACAGGTGAATATAAAATTTTGCCGAATTCCTTTTAATTAATTTTTTAATTAATTTACATTTTATTTTTATAATTATATACTAATTTTATCATTATTTCTAATTTTTAATGATTTTAAATTATTTTTTTATAAAAAATTAAATTTTAATTAAAAATTTTTTAATTTATAAAATTTTTTATAAAAAAAAATATAATTTATAAACAATATAAATTTTAAAGATTATCCCTTAAAATATTTAATTTTTTTTTGTGTTAAAAAATTAATTTTTTAACACAAAAAAAAAATTATAAATTAAATTTATTTCTAAAAAAACTAGATATATTTAAAAACGATTAACATTTCATTTCAAATTAACTATTTAAAATATTTATGAAACAATAAATTTTTTAATTAATTATCTCTTTTAAATTCGAAATTTTTTTATTTAATAATTTTTATTAATAAACTCTGATACACAAGATACAATAAATTAAATTTACTTATTAATTAATTAATTTTCATAATATTTCAAACTTCTTTTACAATACTTCTTCCCTATAAATTTTCAAATTTTTTCTTATTTATATACTCTAACCCCCATTAAAATATATTATAATAAAAATTTCTTTTATTAATTATTTATTTAATTAATTTTCCCCCTCAAATTAATTAAATAAATAATTTCGTTTCAATGTAAATGAAATACTTTAACAAGATCTAATTTGATCTTTCTAGAAACACTTTCCAGTACTTCTACTTTGTTACGACTTATTTCAATTTTTAAATGAAAGCGACGGGCAATATGTACATATTTTAATTTTTAATCATTTTATTAAATTAAATAAAATTACATTTAAATCCACTTTTATTTTCCTATTATAAAAAAAAATCCATTTTAAATAATTTTAATGTAATCCATTATATTCTTATTTATAATCTGCATCTTGATTTGAATTAAATTATTTTTATAATTATAAAATATTATTTTTATTTAAAAATATTTTTTTAACAACGATATACAAAATACTAAAATAAGTAAATTTATTCGTGGTATATCAATTAATAAACAGATTCCTCTAAATGAACTAAAATACCGCCAAATTATTTAAGTTTCAATAATTTATCATTTACTATTTTAGTATATTAAATTAAATTTACAATAATAGGGTATCTAATCCTAGTTTATATTTAAATTTATTAAATCACAAATAATAAAATATAAATTTTAATTAAATTAAAATTTCACTTAATAATTTAATATTTAATTTAAATTAATATTATTGTTAATTATAAACTAAAAAAAAATTATTTTAATTTTTGTTTAACCGCAACTGCTGGCACAAAATTTGTTATTAATTTTAATATTACTAAATCTTAATTTCTTAAATTTTTAATTTTATTTACTGCTAAATTTCATATTTTTAAAATAATTTAAAATTAACACTAAAATTTATTTATTATATAAATTTTTATATTAAAAAAAAAATTTTTTAGACAATAAATATACTAAATAGAAATATAAAAATTTAAATAATATATTATTAATTAATTATGTATTTATTTTATTTATGGTATCGCGAAGTTTTTTGTAGATATTGAACTTAAGTTTTAGTATTATTACAAACATACACACACACAAAAATACAAATATAATATTAGTATTGCTAATTCTTACGTAATATATATTTTTTTAATTAATTTTATTTATTTATTTATTTATTATTTAGATAGATTATATATATATATATATTATAAAAAAAAAAAAAAAAATTATATTTTTATTAAATAAAATTGTAAAAATAAATACTAATTAAATTTAATTTTTCCCCTAAACCGTTTTTAATAATTTTACTATTAATATATATATATATATA